AGAAAATCGAACGGATTCCCCAATTTTGTTCCATATTGATTTCAAAAAAGGTTTCGTTTTTGAAATGAAGTTACATGACACTGTTTTTATTAGTATTTTGAATATTAGGTTACTCAAGAGTTGCCCAACGAATCTGTTGATTCTGAATCTTTTGAGGTGTCGATGTCAAAGATGATGAATTTATTTCTTTTTCTACCCCCAATCACTTTATTTTTTTTAGTACCTTCTAGAATAATTGATGAATCAAAAACTTTCAATTGAACTGAGTCTTTCAATTGGTATAATATTTTTGCGTATCCTCGTATCTTTCAAAAGTGGAAACTTAGGAAAGTGCTTTCTAAACATATGTATAAAAAGAACAGATTTCCTTTAGCTCCTCCATGCCTACTATAACTAGTTATTTCGGTTTTTTACTAGCGGCTTTAACTCTAACCTCGGCTCTATTTATTGGTCTGAGTAAGATAGGACTTATTTGAAATTAATTGAATGAATAATTCATAAAAAGAAATCCTTCTGTGGTATTCCATATATTTGGTAGTTCCTTACCGTGTTAATTCCCAATTATTGGGAATTGAGATTCCTAAGCAATACGAATTAATAGTAATATTTCGGGATAGATATTACCTCCCCTTTTCCCTTTTCAAATAAATTAAATTGAAATGATTGAAGTTTTTCTATTTGGAATTGTCTTAGGTCTAATTCCTATTACTTTGGCTGGATTATTCGTAACCGCATATTTACAATACAGGCGTGGTGATCAGTTGGACCTTTGATTAATATTAATTCACATCTCTTTTTTTAACTGACCTCCTCCTTTCTTTAATTTCATTTTTTTGGGGGGGTCAAAGGTCAAATTCAGATTGCTGTATTTCATATTTCAGTTCAGTGGAATTTTCGATCTAACAAGACAAGAGCAGAATCACGCTCTGTAGGATTTGAACCTACGACATTGGGTTTTGGAGACCCACGTTCTACCGAACTGAACTAAGAGCGCTTTCTTACCACAACGGAAAAGACTGTAAAGAAGGGGATTCTTTTTTTTATATAGTATAGAACCCCCAAAAAAATTTCAACCCCAATAAATACTTCTTGCATATGTATACTATCATAAAATTGAAAATTATGTATTATGTATGTCCAAATTGAATCGCTCTAAAATGTATCTCAGGTTACTGCTTCGAGGAGCAATAATAGGTAGGGATGACAGGATTTGAACCCGTGACATTTTGTACCCAAAACAAACGCGCTACCAAGCTGCGCTACATCCCTTTTAACTGGTCTACAGTATCATTGTAGAAAATCCCGGTCTTGTTTTCCACATCCTTATTTTATTTCCATTTCCTTCCTTTCTATGCAAAATGTATCTTGCTATTTCTTCCTCTTGGTCTCATATCATATAACATATAATAATAAATTAATATTTTTCTCGGGAATTCTCAGGCGCAAAGGGACCTGTTTTTTTGCTTTAAGAAAAAGAAAATATTCTCTACCGAATCATTGCGCATGTCAAGTTGAATTGAGGATTCCACACACAAATACAAAAATACAAGTGGTCTTTAAATATATATACATCTCTTACCATAATGTATTACAATATGGAATATAAAAAAAAGAAGGAGGATTCTCAATGCGAGATTTTAAAACATATCTTTCCGTGGCACCGGTACTAAGTACTCTCTGGTTCGGGTCTTTAGCAGGTTTATTGATAGAAATCAATCGTTTCTTCCCAGATGCGTTGACATTTCCTTTTTTTTCATTCTAGTTATTGATATGGAAAGGGGTGAAGAAGATTAGAGATAGAGTCAAATATTTGTGACTAATCTCTCTTTCCCGTCTTTTTTTTTTTTCGAATTAGATAGATTGAATACGGGGGTAAAGAGAAAGAAAAAAGTGGATTCAACCTCAGTTAAATTCGGGTTAAGGCTCCAATTAAATTAAGAATAAAATGAATAATAGAGTTAAAAGAAAACAAAAGGGAAATGGGACTAGAATAAGAGTATCATGCAATACAAGATACTTAAATGAAATACTGTACTGCGATTAGAAATCGCTTTCGAAATTGTTGTATTACTTATTATTTACTATATTAATTGCAACAAAATCTTTATTTCATAATTTGATTTTGAGTTGTTAGCCACTTCTATTTTTTCGTCCCCTTTCCTTTCTTCTTATTTGCGTCGGATCGGGAAATAGAAACGTTGGGTGAATCAAAAACCAAAGGAGGTTCATGGCCAAGGGTAAAGACGTTCGAGTAAGGGTTATTTTGGAATGTACCGGTTGTGTTCGAAACGGTCTTAATAAGGAATCAACGGGTATTTCCAGATATATTACTCAAAAGAATCGACACAATACACCTAGTCGATTGGAGTTGAGAAAATTCTGTCCGTATTGTTTCAAACATACAATTCATGGGGAGATAAAGAAATAGATATAGATCGAACCGAGTGCTTGGGTGTCACCCTTTCAAGGAACATGAAAAAAATTTCGATATATATTTCTATTATTTCATATATTGAAATAAAAACAACTAAATAAATATAGACAAACCCAATCCTATGAATTTCTTCTATAATTTTTTTTTGATTTGATCGAAATAGTATTTTAGGGATAAGGAATAAACAAATTATGGATAAATCCAAGCGGCTCTTTCTTAAATCCAAGCGATCTTTTCGTAGGCGTTTGCCCCCGATCCAATCGGGGGATCGAATTGATTATAGAAACATGAGTTTAATTAGTCGATTTATTAGTGAACAAGGAAAAATATTATCTAGACGGGTGAATAGATTAACCTTAAAAGAACAACGATTAATTACTATTGCTATAAAACAAGCTCGTATTTTATCTTCGTTACCTTTTCTTAATAATGAGAAACAATTTGAAAGAAGGGAGTCAACCACCAGAACTCCTGGTTTTAGGAACAGAAAAAAATAGGCTTACTTTTCAATTGAATCCAAATTCTAATCCGAACTCAAAAACAGATGGACGTTTTGTTCAAAAAATCCGAGAATCATTCGTGTCGTAAGAAAAAAAAGAATCGGGTAAGAGGAATAATTTTAAGAGGAATAATTTTTTTTTATCGGGCGTGTTCGCTCATTTTGACGACTTTATCATATTATCAGATTTTATCATACTAATTTCTACTCTACCTTCCCGGAGTTCATTCTCCAGAGAATTCCATTTCAAAAGAGAATTCCATTTCAAAGAGTTTGGCGGATTCCTCCCAATCCCCTTATTTTATGATCTCGTTGGAAATCATATAAAGACAATTCCTATTTGATATAGCTATTTGTGCAAGGATTTTACGATTAAGAAGCAACTGCCCCTTATACAGATTGTGTATTAATCTACTATAAATATAGGATGCCCCCGCCCCGCGAATTACTGCATTTATTCGAGTGATCCACAAACGACGAAAATCCCTTTTTTTCCTATCTCTATCACGATGCGCCGAAACCAAAGCTCTTATTTTCTGTTGAATAATTGTTCGAGTAAGTCTTGAATGAGCTCCGCGAAAACTTGATGCAAATAAACGCATTTTTGTTCTACGTCTCCGAGCTATATATCCTCGTCTAATTCTGGTCATTGAGTAAATGAAACTTTAATGAATAACTAATTGATTTCCTTTCTTTCAGTTATTCTTTTCCCCCTTCCTAGTCTATTAATAACAAAACGGATTCTTCCAATTTATAAAATAAAAATTCCAATGGCTTTTGCTACTATAACCTTCCCTACCACGCTTTTTTCCTTTTTTCTAGGCATTGGAAAAATAAAAATAGAAATAGCTAAAGAAATTGTGGGTTCCATCGTCTCTATGGTTACTTCTTAAACGGTGAGGTCTTCTCTATACACCGGAGCCCTTTCCTTCATTTTATTGGTAACTTGTACAGTTACCACTCTTTGGCTCTACCCATGAATTTTCCAGTAATTTGTCTTTCATAATGAGATATACCTTATACAGTAACGGTATTTAATTATGAAGATTGGGTGGGTAGCTGACCTTGTGAGTCCGTTCTTCTAAACATAATATTTCTACTTTTTTAAATAGGATTTCCCCCGCTTAATGGGTAACTATTTGTTACCAATGGGGAATTCTTTCTCATCTTAAATTGAAAATTCAGGTGATTTAATTTGCACCAATTGAAACCATAAATTTCATACACAATAGAAAGATATGATAGATCCATCTTTTTTAGATAGTGAATGAAGTTCTTCCATTCTATCCGATTCACCGGTACTGATCATGGATACTGGAAAAATTGTTTTTTCTTTTGTTTTGTCTCAGCCCACGATTTAAACGAGTCGCACATACACCCTCGTACATGTTCCTCGACGCTGAGGGCATCCCCCAAGAGCGGGGGATTTCGTGACGTTTCTGATTGGCTGTCTTGGGTTTCTAATAAGTTGTTTAATAGTTGGCATGCTGAATTATACATTATGGGCTGGTTTAGATTGATCCTAACCGGATGATTATGAGTTTATTCGATTTCAATATATTAATAGAATATTAAACCTTTAATTAAGTAATTAAGAAGTAAGAAGATAAAATCTTAAATCATATATTTGCACGAAATCACTGCTATTTTTTATCCAACCGCTACAAAATCAACAATTCCATGAGCTTGGGCTTCTGTTGCTGACATAAAAGTATCCCTTTCCATGTCTTCGGATACAGCCCATAAGGGCTTGCCTGTTCTTTGTACATAAACCCTTGTAAGGATTTCGCGCAGTTTCAGTAGTTCTTCCGCTTCCAGGATAAGTTCGGACGTTTGTGCCTCATAAAAACCGGCAGCAGGTTGATGGATCATTACCCTGATCATATAATATAACACAATCAAAGGTTCCTGTATCTCGCACGAGGAGGCAAGGCAAAGAGATAAAGAATAAAATAAGAAAAAGATAGAAAACCGTACGGGCATTTTTTTCACATTGCATACGGCTCCACAATGGAATTTTTTTACCTTTCATCGAAGAAAGAGAAAATGTGGGATCCATTATACCCAGATCGGTAAATGATCCAATTACCACCCTTCTTTTTTTTTTTTCGGAGGAGTTCAAAAATACTATGATGGCCCCGTTGCTTTAATATATTTATTTTGTCTGTGATTCAGCAATCCCAAAGTTTCTTTTTTTTTTTATTTTCGTACTCTTTCATAACATAAATGTTGTTAATAACCTGCCGGTGTGAAAAAAGTTTGTGACGCTGAAATCGACCTACGATAGGTAAGATAAAATAGGAAATACCCTTCCTTTATCTCATACTACTCTTTCGATACATAATCTAATATTTTGAAAAACAATAAAAAATTTGCATATCAAATTCGAAGTGCCATGCTAATATTACTTAATATTAATAATTCATATGGCGAAGGCATAGTCTTCTTTTTTCTCTTAAATAAAAAACCCATTGGCGCCAAGCGTGAGGGAATGCTAGACGTTTGGTAATTGCTCCTCCGACCAGGATAAAAGACCCCATTGAGGCGGCCAATCCCATGCATATTGTCTGTATATCTGGTCGCACAAATTGCATAGTATCATAAATGGCTATTCCAGGTATTACCCATCCGCCGGGAGAGTTTATAAGCAAATACAGATCCTTGGTATCACTCTCCGAACTGAGATATACAAAAAGACCAATAAGTTGATTCGAAACATTGCTATCAATCGCTTGGCCTAAAAAAATTAATCTTTCTCGATAAAGTCGGTTGATTCGGATAAAATTGTATCCCTTAGGAGCCGTACGGGCACCTTTTGATGCATACGGTTCAACAAAACTAAAACTTGCGAAAAAAAAATCAATGTGTAGCTTCCAGCCCTCTTTCTTTTTTTATAGCGGACTCCTTCTAATGAAGGAAGGGGCTTCTCTTTCATTTTTGAAGAACGATGCGTTTGGCCGGTTTTCCTATAATATATAATATTAGAATATAAAAAACAGTTTTATCGCACTAACTTTTCATTGATGTATTTTTTCATCGAGATCCAATCCAAAAATCACGATGCCATTTTCTTGTTCCTGAATGGGCTTCTTCCATTTTTTTAGGTTTCTGCTCTACTCCGAGTAAGGATCTGCCCGATTTTGATTTGCACATATAGGACAAATGACCCCAATACCACGTCTTTGTTTTTTTTTTTCATTTTTTCTCAATTTTGCAATTCATTTCTTTTATGTCTTCCGCCAAATATTCGACGTATCCATTATATTTATTATTCGATTGATTAACTGTTTGGGATCAGTGCTATTTAATAATTTCTTTCTAAATAGGATTGTTTATGATATCTATAAGTCCTAATAATAGATATATTACCAATTGGGTTTTTCTAAACGGAGCCTGGATACTTAATTTTATTGGTCCAGCCAAGTCGACCATAAATTATTTGAATTGCTAATATTAATCTGGATACCTCTTCACAAAACGGATCTAATTCCATTTCATTGCACTTCACGTTACAAATTTTTGATGATTCAATCGCTTTTTTTGGGGGCGAAAGAGAGGATATCTCGATCGGGGGAGAGAATGGGGAAATCCCATATGACCCAATATATCTGACAGGGCGCACTATATGTCAATCCAAGTTGGATTTCGCTCTCCGGGAGTTCGAAAAGGCACTTTTGGAACACCAATAGGCATAAACTGAAAGAAAAAAGAATTAAGTACTCTATTTCACTTTGATGTGGAAACGTAATAATGGTTTTATTATTTTAATAATATTAGCTTTATCGTCATATTTTCTACATAGATAGAATAAGTTCATAAAATAAAGGAAAACAAAGAAAATTTTTACGAATAGGTACTTTGAATGATGACTAAATATGGATGCATGCGCTCTTCGAAAAGGGAATAAACCCCCATTGCGTATTGGTACTTATCGAGTATAGAATAGATCTGCTTCTCTTTTTTCCTATGAACCAAATTGTTCCATTTTTACTAAAAGAATAGAACAAATAGTAACCCTTTTTCCGAGATAATCCACTGAAAAAAAAAAAAAGGGGGGTCCATAGCATAGTTTTTTCAATGCAATAAAGTTACATAGTGTCTATTTTTTGTTGATAAAGGGGTATTACCATGGGTTTGCCTTGGTATCGTGTTCATACTGTCGTATTGAATGATCCCGGTCGTTTGCTTTCTGTTCATATAATGCATACAGCTCTGGTTGCTGGTTGGGCCGGTTCAATGGCTCTATATGAATTAGCAGTTTTTGATCCCTCCGACCCTGTTCTCGATCCAATGTGGAGACAAGGTATGTTCGTTATACCCTTCATGACTCGTTTAGGAATAACCAATTCATGGGGCGGTTGGAGTATTACAGGAGGGACGATAACGAATCCGGGGGTTTGGAGTTACGAAGGTGTAGCCGGGGCGCATATTGTGTTCTCTGGCTTGTGCTTCTTGGCAGCTATCTGGCATTGGGTGTATTGGGATCTAGAAATATTTGGTGATGAACGCACAGGAAAACCTTCTTTGGATTTGCCTAAGATCTTTGGAATTCATTTATTTCTCTCAGGAGTGGCTTGCTTTGGCTTTGGCGCATTTCATGTAACAGGATTGTATGGTCCTGGAATATGGGTGTCCGACCCATATGGACTAACTGGAAAGGTACAATCTGTAAATCCCGCGTGGGGTGTGGAAGGTTTTGATCCCTTTGTTCCAGGAGGAATAGCCTCTCATCATATTGCAGCAGGGACATTGGGCATATTAGCAGGCTTATTCCATCTTAGTGTCCGCCCGCCCCAACGTCTATATAAAGGATTACGTATGGGCAATATTGAAACCGTTCTTTCCAGCAGTATCGCTGCTGTCTTTTTTGCAGCTTTTGTTGTTGCTGGAACTATGTGGTATGGTTCAGCAACTACTCCTATCGAATTATTTGGTCCCACCCGTTATCAATGGGATCAGGGATACTTTCAGCAAGAAATATATCGAAGAGTTAGCGCTGGACTAGCCGAAAATCAAAGTTTATCAGAGGCTTGGTCTAAAATTCCTGAAAAATTAACTTTTTATGATTACATCGGAAATAATCCAGCGAAAGGGGGATTATTCAGAGCGGGTTCAATGGATAACGGAGATGGAATAGCTGTCGGGTGGTTAGGACATCCTGTCTTTAGAGATAAAGAAGGGCGTGAACTTTTTGTACGTCGCATGCCTACTTTTTTTGAAACATTTCCAGTTGTTTTGGTAGACGGAGATGGAATTGTTAGAGCCGATGTTCCCTTTAGAAGGGCAGAATCGAAGTATAGTGTCGAACAAGTAGGCGTAACCGTTGAGTTCTATGGTGGCGAACTGAACGGAGTGAGTTATAGTGATCGTGATCCTGCGACTGTGAAAAAATATGCTAGACGTGCCCAATTGGGTGAAATTTTTGAATTAGATCGTGCTACTTTGAAATCCGATGGTGTTTTTCGTAGCAGTCCAAGAGGTTGGTTTACTTTTGGACATGCTTCCTTTGCTCTGCTCTTCTTCTTCGGGCACATTTGGCATGGTGCTAGAACCTTATTCAGAGATGTTTTTGCTGGTATTGACCCAGATTTGGATGCTCAAGTGGAATTTGGAGCATTCCAAAAACTTGGAGATCCAACTACAAGAAGACAAGTAGTCTGATGCAGCATTGCTCTGTTATTTTTCGCTTCTCACTTCTATTTTCTCTTTGTGATTTTACATAGGATACTGAAAAAGTCTGGATTTAAATCTCCGCCCTTTCGCCTTTTCTTTGATTTTTTTTTTTTTTCTTTAATCGGGGAGATGATCCCCAATAAACAGGTATGGAAGCTATAATTGTAAACCGCGATCACATTTATGGAAGCATTGGTTTATACATTCCTCTTAGTCTCGACTCTAGGGATCATTTTTTTCGCTATCTTTTTTCGCGAACCGCCTAAAGTTCCAACTAAAAAATGAAATGATTTTTCATTATCTGAATTGAAGTAATGAGCCTCCCAACATTTGGAGGCTCATTACTTCAACTAGTCCCCGTGCTCTTCGAACGGGTCTCTTAGTTGTTGAGAGGGTTGCCCAAAAGCAGTATATAAGGCGTACCCAGTAAAACTTACAAGTAATCCAGATATAGAGATGGCGACTAGGGTTGCTGTTTCCATTATTATATAATTTCAAGACCACAATGGATCTATGATAAGATTGTTTATTTACAACGGAATGGTATACAAAGTCAACAGATCTCAATGAATACAAAATAGGATTTATGGCTGCACAAACTGTTGAGGGTAGTTCTAGATCTGGTCCAAGACGGACGTCTGTAGGGGCTTTATTGAAACCATTGAATTCGGAATATGGTAAAGTAGCTCCTGGATGGGGAACTACTCCTTTGATGGGTGTCGCAATGGCTCTATTTGCGGTATTCCTATCTATTATTTTGGAGATTTATAATTCTTCCGTTTTACTGGACGGAATTTCACTGAATTAGATTTAATTAGATTTATAAGAACCCTAGCTTTTAAATAAAAATACAAAAAACGATGCATTTAGGCCTCGGCTTTTTATTTTAGCTTATTCTTTTTTGGTAGTTCGACCGCGAAATTTTTGTGTTTCTGTATTTCCGGAATATGAGTGTGTGACTTGTTATAATTGATCCTATTGAGAGTACAGAAAGTGGGTCTGTCGTCTTGATAGAGATGGTTTTACCCCGTCGGATATTCATTCTAGTATCTGGAGCACGGAATATATGAAATATATCACGAAGTATTTGAACTATGATTCATACTTAATATTCAGACCTCGTGGCCGGATTCCTCAAATTTTTCAAAAGAAAAAAGTTTTCAATTGAAAGAGTTTTCTTCTTTCAAATTCCCGTTTCTGCTTTGATTTTGCTCAAAGAACAAACTTTTCTTTCTAGTTTTAGTCATTATATCGATTCTACTCGTTGAATAAATGATGATCCAATGGTTCTTACTCAGGGAATCCTTGACTTAGCTTGAAGGTTTTATTGAATCATCGTGGTTCTAGTATTAATTTAAGGTTTCAATTGATTCCTAGGGTCTTAACAAGAAAAT